CTATGGATACGCCCGTTGTAAGTGATAGTAGTAGCAGTTACATTTCTAGGTGCGTTTTTGATAAACGTAGAACTCATAGTGAAAGCGGGAGGTCCGGTATACGAACCCGCGCAAAGAGTAGTGATTTAATTCTAAGAGAAAGGTCTAATGATCTCGATGCAACTCAAAAATACAGGCATTTGTGGGTTCAATGCGAAAATTGTTATGGACTCAATTATAAGAAATTTTTGAAATCCAAAATTAATATTTGTGAACAGTGTGGATATCATTTGAAAATGAGTAGTTCAGAAAGAATCGAGCTTTCGATTGATCTCGGTACTTGGGATCCTATGGATGAAGACATGGTCTCTCTTGATCCCATTGGATTTCATTCGGAGGAGGAGCCTTATAAAGATCGTATTGATTCTTATCAAAGAAAGACGGGGTTAACTGAGGCTGTTCAAACAGGCGTAGGCCAACTGAACGGTATTCCCGTAGCAATTGGGGTTATGGATTTTCAGTTTATGGGGGGTAGTATGGGATCCGTAGTTGGGGAGAAAATCACCCGTTTGGTTGAGTACGCTACCAATCAATTTCTACCTCTTATTATAGTGTGCGCTTCGGGGGGGGCGCGCATGCAAGAAGGAAGTTTGAGCTTGATGCAAATGGCTAAAATATCGTCTGCCTTATATGATTATCAATCAAATAAAAAGTTATTTTATGTACCAATCCTTACATCTCCTACTACTGGTGGGGTAACAGCAAGTTTTGGTATGTTGGGAGATATCATTATTGCCGAACCCAATTCCTACATTGCATTTGCGGGTAAAAGAGTAATTGAACAAACATTGAATAAAACAGTACCCGAAGGTTCACAAGCGGCTGAATATTTATTCCAGAAGGGCTTATTCGACCTAATCGTACCGCGTAATCTTTTAAAAAGCGTTCTGAGTGAGTTATTTAAGCTCCACGCCTTCTTTCCTTTGAATTCAAATTCAATCAAGTAGAGTGCACTAAGTTCAATTATTTTATTTGTAGCAAACAAGGTAAATAAGAATGGAGTTTTCTTTGGTCACCTAAGATCTAATTGTAGAAAGAATAAAAAGTTGCGGATAACTCTTTTTTTTTTACCTAGATTCTCGATTACTAATTAAGAAGTCGCTATCAATTGAATGTTGAACAAGAGAAAAGTGTGAGTTGCTCCTTTTGTGAAATTCGACAAATAAAACGAATTTTTTCTTACGTATATAATCAAATTCAAATATCGAAAAGGTAGATATATAGTATAGTTTTTTATCTTTCTCCATCTCCCAAAAATAGAATTCGAATATGTAAATGAGTCATCTCATAAAAGATAGTGTAATAAAGCATCAATTTTTATCTTTCGATAATTTTTAAGAAACTCTTTCTTTATTAAATTAGAAGACAAGACCAAAAGACAAAGAGATGAAGAAAAATAATAAAGTTGATTGTAATGCGTATCTTTCATGTCGAAAGACGAATAAGTCCATTTATTTAGTTCTACATTCCTTGGACTTATTCTATATACTCACTTAGATATATAGATACTTATATCTCTACTAAGAATTTTAAAATTGAATTAATTAATAATAACTACAAATTCATAATCATTACAATTTATAATTTTTATTATTATAAATATTAAATATATTATAAATATTAAATATTAAAAAAAAAAATAACAGGTGCAAATAGTAAATCGAGGTACCCATATTATGACAACTTTCAATTTCCCCTCTATTTTTGTGCCTTTAGTAGGCCTAGTATTTCCGGCACTTGCAATGGCTTCTTTATTTCTTCATGTGATCACTGGATGCCTAAAGTAAAGTTGGTGGATCTATATGTCTATCAATATGTATATTGAGATCATATGAAGGGTATGTTATTATTTTAGATCGAACCAATTTGATGAATTACTCCTTCCTAAAGGTTCATATCATATCAAACTAGTGCTAGTTCACATGAAACTAGTGCTAGTTGATGAGAGTTCCTTCGGAAACAAAAAAAGTCAAGTCAAAATCATTGGGGATATTCTCCCAATTCCAATACAATGAAATCGGATCAAGTATGAGTTGGCGATCAGAACATATATGGATAGAACTTATAACGGGGTCTCGAAAACTAAGTAATTTTTGCTGGGCCCTTATCGTTTTTTTAGGTTCATTAGGATTCTTATTGGTTGGAATTTCTAGTTATCTTGGTAGAAACTTGCTATCTTTTTTTCCATCTCAGCAAATCCTTTTTTTTCCCCAAGGGATCGTGATGTCTTTCTACGGGATCGCGGGTCTCTTTATTAGTTCCTATTTGTGGTGCACAATTTCCTGGAATGTAGGTAGTGGTTATGATCGATTCGATAGAAAGGAAGGAATGGTGTGTATTTTTCGTTGGGGATTTCCTGGAAAAAATCGCCGCATATTCCTCCGATTCCGTATAAAGGATATTCAATCCGTTAGAATAGAAGTGAAAGAGGGTATTTATGCTCGCCGTGTCCTTTATATGG